AAATTTTATTATTAATATATATATTAATAACTAAAAAAAAAAAAAGAAAATTTTTCATTTTTAATAAAGAAAAGTTCTCCTTTTTATTCGAAACGTCTAGTGATCTTCAACCAATTATGCGCTTCAATATAATTACCAGGAGTAAGTGCTATAGCCTGTTTCCAATACTCAGCGGCTTGGTCGAACCAAGCCTCCGCAATTTCAGAATCCCCCTGTTGAATGGCCTGTTCTCCCCGGTCGGAATAGGTGGGTTAATTCCTTCCCTTAGAACCGTACTTGAGAGTTTCCTAGCTCATACGGCTCGGCAGTCAACTCTTTTTTTATTCCATTTGAATCTACCATATCTAATCTAACTGAATAAGATTTCTCGTAGATCTATCCCATTTTTCGGGTTGGTTAATCAAAAGAAGTTAATAAAATGAGTTTCAAACTTAAATCTTAAGTTTGGATTAAAAATCCGGTTTATTTTAGTTTTATCTTTTCTCCCACCTTCAGAAAAATAAAACATAGACATTTTGCCTATCATTAGAATTTTCTGAAAGGTAACTATCTCAGTTTCATATCATATAGAAATTTATATAGAATTTTTGAAAAAGACTTTCGAAAGGAAAGACTTACTATCTTTGGGATCTGATCCTACACCGCTGCTCAATATCTTAGTGGATCGACTCTATTACACAAGTGGATTCCTAACATTTGTCTCACATCATGACATAAGTAAGCAGTTATTTTTGTATCGGCGCAAAACCTTACTAATTGATCTTTACGGTGCTTACTCTATCAATTAGATCCTTTACCCATAGAATAAAACAGCTAGGCATATCTATTTCTTCATATTTCAACTTCTATGAAGTTTCTTTCTTTTCTACAGCTGATAAAAATCGTTGTTTTAGACAATGCATATGTAGAACGCCCTTTTTCTAGTATTTACTAGTGAATTTGATCTTTATTTACTTTTTATTTCTATAGTGGAGATAGTCGCACGTAATGACAGATCACGGCCATATTATTAAAAGCTTGTGGTAAGAATGGGTTTCGTTCGAGCGCTCGAAAATAATATTCCAAAGCTTTCGTGTGTTCTCCGTTACTTGTGTGGATAAGTCCTATGTTATACAGTATATAACTTCGGTCATAGGGATCAATTTCTAGTCGCATAGCTTCATAATAATTCTGTAAAGCTTCCGCATAATTCCCTTCGGATTGAGCTGACATCCGTTACGGTCGTCATTCAATTCACAGAATCTCCGTTACAGAACCGTACATGAGATTTTCATCTCATACGGCTCCTCCCTTATGTGCATAATGATAAAATTATAAATAAGATGAAAATCTTCTCATTATGAACTAAGTAGGGCTAGTGTTTTTACAAGAAATCTCTAGCCAACCTTCCTGCAAGAGATCTTTTCTTAACATTAAACGTATTGTTACTAGAGAGAAAAGATAACTCCAACAATTTCTTTGTTCTCAACGCTTCCCAATGTCCAGGAATTAGTCACTTCAACAGCCTTCGATGGTTATACGGGTATCCAAAATACAAACGAGATGGATGTTTGTTGTCCCAACCATTCTTTTAGTCCCAAGCTTGCGAAAGAAGGGGATAATTTTTTTTATAATATAATTATAATATAACAAAGTTTTTCCGTTGTTAATTTCTAGGTGTAGTGCTTCTTCCCCTCTGCTACCTATTGGTTAGGAGTGACCCGTAATATCGAACCTATAGGTATAACCTTTCGCTCAATACTAGAATCGAGAATTGAAACATAGCATCTGAGGCTGCATTAATCGAGGATACACGACAGAAGGAATTGTTCTATTTCCAAACTTTACCTTCTACAAGCGTAGATTTTTTTCTTTTTTTCCCGATCACGAATCATGTGTATTTCTCGTAAAACCGAGAGTCAAAAAAAAGTCAAATCGCACCATCTCTGTAATAAGTAAATGCCTCTTTTTCTCCTGAAGTTGTTGGAATTATTCGTAATAAGATATTGGCTACAATCGAAAAGGTTTTATCAATAAAATTTCCATTTATCCGCGATCTAGACATAGGTAGCAATCCATTCTATCATTGTTCTCATTACTTCTCGGGGGAAAATGATCCCACAAGGAAAAGAATTTTACAGTACGAAATAACATAAAAACAGATTCATTATCATTAAAAAATATGGCCCAATATTAAAAATTTCAAATTGTTCTTTTTTACATTACAGGAACAGGAATTGATTGATAAGAATTAAGAAAAAAATATTGGGAACCGCATTGGATTCCATCTTATTGGAATAGTCTATCAACGAAAGAAACTATTCTTATTTGATTGAAGTTACAGCTTAGAAAAACCTAAGTTGATTGACTTATGATACAAAGAAAAAGAGGATCGAATCGAGTAATCATTGTATGACGAAAACGGGCCCATTTTTTTTGTGTACTTAGCGGATATCACTAGACAATCAACTATAAAAAAATTGTTTATCAATTTGTATTTTTAATAGATAGATGGGATAAG